CACTATACAATTGAGTATTATTTCATATTCATTCATATTTTTAGTACATAAAACATAAAGTTGTATTGTATACAGAAAGAAGCTTTCTCTTATATAGAGAAATTGACAATAGATATCTATAATCTAATTAATAATAGATCTTAGACGTACATCAAAAGGAAATAGCACTCGAATTTTCTCTTTTTTCTCTACACCCATTTGTATGCATTTCGATCAATCCAAAAGAATTGCAAGCCCAACTGCTTTAATTCCTTCTTTTTTATATCTCTTATTATGCTTATGGATATGGATCCGGGAGCCCTTCGAAAGAATTCATGTAGGAATAATCGTACGGGCATAGACTAATATATACCATATAAATATACCATAAATATACCATATAAATACCATATCATATATTATCTAAATATAAGAATATTAGATAGTATCTAATAATAAATAGAATAAGAAAAGAAAAATATTGAATAGAAGATTCAATAGAAAATAGAAATATAATACTACTAATATATCTAATATATCTAAGAAATAATAGATAGATAAACTAAAGCAAGTCAAGTTTTTTTTTTAAGCTTTCGCAAAATGATCACAATTGATACAAGTAGATTTTTCAGTAAAGTACTAAATTAGTAATATTCCTAGCTCTAAAGCCCACTCCTTCCCCATACTACAAGTGAAAGAGAAAATGTAAACACTACCATTAAAGCAGCCCAAGCGAGACTTACTATATCCATGTGAATGATGTCTCCTATTTAAGGAATTATTCCATTATTGATTCATAATCATAGTGGAATCAATGGTGCAGAGTCAAAATAGGATTCTTACTTACAGCTCTTTATGAAACAATTTCATGAATCCACTCATAAAAATTTCCTAGATTTCTTATTCAATAGAATTCCATTGAAATAGAAAGAATTGAAAAAAAAAAAGAAGAGCCATTCAACCATTCTGATTAAATTTATGAGCAGCACTCAGAGCCTTTAGTAAGGCTGGATACAAAGTATCTTCAGTTCTTTCCACAATTATGAAATGAATTTACCATCAGCCTATCCAATCTAATTTGATCGCAGACAGAGTTAGTAGACACTACCTCAATATTAAGAAAGTTTTAGTGTAAAATAATTAGGGAGTCTTTATAGTCTTTTTTAGAATCCTTTCTTAAATCTTAAGAGCCAAAATGGAGTGTCTCTTAGGAACCTTTGGATACCAAGATTTCCGACTTCTTACTTTCATAGTTCTGATGCCCAGAATGAATTCTCACTATTTCTTTTATTTGATTCAATTCAGAATAGCCCAAACCAATCATTAATAAGATTGGGTTACTTCAGATTTCTTGGTACCTGTTTGAGCCACACTCAGAACCCAGATTTTGAGAAAAAAGATGACAGTCTTTTTTTATAGAGGCCCTTACGGGTTCTCAAAATTAAGTATCGACAGACCTAGCCCTTGCCTATGGGCAAGGATTCGTCAAGTTTGATCAACAGGATTAAGAAATTCCAAGTATTTTTTTGTTGATCAGGCGACACCCAGATTCGAACTGGGGATAAAGGATTTGCAGTCCCCCGCCTTACCACTTGGCCATGCCGCCAAATTCCATCCAAAATGGATAAAGAAATTATGTATAGATGTATAGATATTCTTAGACTTATATTCTATTTATAGAATTTCTATAATTCTATTTCTATTCCTCTCCTCATTTTGTTTTGATTTGAATTTTTTACTTTCTTAATTTCTTTTTGGATCTTGAATCCCATTGGACTTATCCTTTTCCAAAAAAGAATTTCTCTTTTTTATTGGATCCTGTTTCTATTCTTTTCTTCGATTGATTTTATCTCAAAAAACGCGTCGCTTAAAAACTTACCTTCTTTTTTTTCACTTTTCTATAGATTTGATAGATCTATAGAAAAGTGAAAAGATTCCCGGTCCCGGTCACAGACTGTAAAATGCAGGGCAATTTAGAATAATTCACTCTTTACTTCATTAACTATTTACTTATTTCTTTTCTCTTTTACTCTTACTTACTTTTCTTACTTTGAATTAGCGAACAGTTCTTAATTTTATATCTCCATTTGTATTATCTTAATGGATGCAAAATCCAATTGATTTACGACTAATCATTATCAATTACATTATCAATTAGAATTATAAGAAAATATATGTGTATATGTAAACCCCAGAACAGTTTCAACTCCAGAACAGAAATTTTTATACGTAGATAAGATATCGAGCCCGGGTCTATTTCTTATGCACATATCCTATCCCTATATAGGATCATCCGTGCTTTCATATTTCATTGAATATGAATAGAAGATAGACATTATGATAGAGTGCGACCGAACCTATGTTGCACCAAGTTCAATTATGATAAAAGATGTGATATACGGATAGCTAGACAGCTATATCGGCATGTACTTCCTAAAGATTACTCCTATGACTATATACGTACGCAATTCCATTGTATTTTATGTATTTTAGAAATTATACTACCAAACACAAAAAAAGATTTGCGAATTCCTTTTTGAACATTGAATTGTGTGTGCTAAAAAAAGAGAAACTCTATGCTGTTTTCTTCTGTTTTTATCTTATTCATAGAGAGCAGATTAAATCCTGAATTCATTGATTTTTTATTTTTTTGTACCCTGATCGTAATATCATAATAAAAGAATTAGGTATAAATTGGATCAATTTTGATATCCGAGAAAAGACTCCATCAGCCTAAGTGACAGAATTTTTCCCGAATGCTTTATCAATTTCCATTTCTTTCTATTTGTACCTGGCTCAAGCTCAAATTCGAACTTGCATCGAAAATGCCCTCCATTTCTCTGTCTTGCTTCCGTTCATATGTATGATATATATGGATGGAGTTGACTAAATTTTTATGTGATTCAGTAAACAGAATATCCATTCCATCATTGCTAGATCAATCGGTAGGGTTCGATGAATAGTGAGCCAAGCCAATAATGGGATTTTTTCAATAAAGAGGAAACTTCAGATTAAGATGCTACAGAATGGAAATGAGGGAATATCCACAATACCTGGATTTAGTCAGATACAATTTGAGGGATTTTGTAGGTTCATTAATCAGGGCTTGACGGAAGAATTTCATAAGTTTCAAAAAATTGAAGATAGAGATCAAGAAATTGAATTTCAATTATTTGTGGAAACATATCAATTGGTAGAGCCCTTGATAAAAGAAAGAGATGCTGTGTATGAATCACTCACATATTCTTCTGAATTATATGTACCCGCGGTCTTAATTTGGAAAACCGGTAGAAATATGCAAGAACAAACCGTTTTTCTTGGAAACATCCCTATAATGAATTCTTTTGGAACCTCTATAGTAAATGGAATATACCGAATTGTGATAAACCAAATATTGCAAAGTCCCGGTATTTACTACCGTTCAGAATTGGAACATAACGGAATTTCTGTCTATACCAGTACTATAATATCGGATTGGGGGGGAAGGTCGGAATTAGAAATTGATAGAAAAGCAAGGATATGGGCCCGTGTAAGTAGAAAACAAAAAATATCTATTCTAGTTCTATCATCAGCTATGGGTTCGAATATAAGAGAAATTCTAGATAATGTTTGTTACCCTGAAATTTTCTTGTCTTTCCCGAATGATAAAGAGAAAAAAAAGATTGGGTCAAAAGAAAATGCTATTTTGGAGTTTTATCAACAATTTGCCTGTGTAGGGGGAGATCCGGTATTTTCTGAGTCCTTATGCAAGGAATTACAAAAGAAATTTTTTCAACAAAGATGTGAATTAGGAAAGATTGGTCGACGAAATATGAACCGGAGACTGAATCTTGATATACCCCAAAACAATACATTTTTGTTACCACGAGATCTATTGGCTGCTGTGGATCATTTGATTGGAATGAAATTGGGAATGGGTACACTTGACGATATGAATCACTTGAAAAATAAACGTATTCGTTCTGTAGCAGATCTATTACAGGATCAATTTGGATTGGCTCTTGTTCGTTTAGAAAATACGGTTCGAGGAACTATATGTGGAGCAATCAGGCATAAATTGATACCGACTCCTCAAAATTTGGTAAATTCAACTTCATTAACAACTACTTATGAATCGTTTTTTGGCCTACACCCTTTATCTCAAGTTTTGGATCAAACTAATCCGTTGACACAAATTGTTCATGGGCGAAAATGGAGTTATTTGGGCCCTGGAGGATTGACGGGGCGGACTGCTAGTTTTCGGATACGAGATATCCACCCGAGTCACTATGGACGTATTTGTCCTATTGACACGTCCGAAGGAATCAATGTTGGACTTATTGGATCATTAGCTATTCATGTGAAGGTTGGTTATTGGGGATCTATAGAGAGTCCGTTTTATGAATTATCTGATAGATCAAAAGAGGCACAGATGGTTTATTTATCACCAAATAGAGATGAATATTATATGGTAGCAGCAGGAAATTCTTTGGCCTTGAATCGGGGTATTCAAGAACAACAGGTTGTTCCAGCTCGATATCGTCAAGAATTCCTGACTATTGCATGGGAAGAGATTCATCTTAGAAGTATTTTTCCCTTCCAATATTTTTCTATTGGAGCTTCCCTCATTCCTTTTATCGAGCATAATGATGCGAATCGAGCTTTAATGAGTTCTAATATGCAGCGCCAAGCAGTTCCCCTTTCTCGGTCCGAGAAGTGCATTGTTGGAACTGGGTTGGAAGGCCAAACGGCTCTAGATTCGGGGATTTCAGCTATAGCCGAACGCAAGGGAAAAATAATTTATACTGATACTCAAAAGATCCTTTTCTCAAGTAATGGGGATACTCTAAGTATCCCATTAGTTATGTATCAACGTTCTAACAAAAATACTTGTATGCATCAAAAAACTCAGGTTCAGCAGGGTAAATACATTAAAAAGGGACAAATTCTAGCGGGCGGTGCGGCTACAGCTGGTGGGGAACTCGCTTTAGGAAAAAATGTATTAGTAGCTTATATGCCATGGGAAGGTTACAATTTTGAAGACGCAGTACTAATTAGCGAACGTTTGGTCTATGAAGATATTTATACTTCTTTTCACATCCGAAAATATGAAATTAAGACTCATGTAACAAGCCAAGGTCCTGAAAGAATAACTAAGGAGATTCCACATTTAGAGGCTCGTTTACTCCGAAATTTAGACAAAAATGGAATTGTGATGCTTGGATCTTGGGTAGAAACAGGTGATATCTTAGTAGGTAAATTAACACCTCAGACAGCGAGCGAATCGTCATATGCCCCGGAGGATAGATTATTACGAGCTATACTTGGCATTCAGGTATCCACTTCAAAAGAAACTTCTCTAAGACTACCTATAGGGGGAAGGGGTCGAGTTATTGATGTGAGATGGATCCATAGGAAGGGAGTTTCCAATTATAATCCAGAAAGGATTCGTGTATATATTTCACAGAAACGTGAAATCAAAGTAGGTGATAAAGTAGCTGGAAGGCATGGGAATAAGGGTATAATTTCTAAGATTTTGTCTAGACAAGATATGCCCTATTTACAAGATGGAACGCCCGTTGATATGGTATTCAACCCATTAGGAGTCCCCTCACGAATGAATGTGGGACAGATATTTGAATGTTCGCTCGGGTTAGCGGGGGATCTGCTAAAGAAACATTATCGAATAGGGCCCTTTGATGAGAGATATGAGCAAGAGGCCTCAAGAAAACTAGTGTTTTCTGAATTATATGAAGCCAGTAAGCAAACAAAAAATCCATGGGTATTTGAACCCGAATATCCGGGAAAAAGCAGAATATTTGATGGAAGAACAGGAGATCTTTTTGAACAACCTGTTCTAATAGGAAAGTCTTATATCCTAAAATTAATTCATCAAGTTGATGATAAAATCCATGGACGTTCCAGTGGGCATTACGCACTTGTTACACAACAACCCCTTAGAGGGAGGGCCAAACAAGGGGGACAAAGAGTAGGAGAAATGGAAGTTTGGGCTCTAGAGGGATTTGGTGTTGCTCATATTTTACAAGAGATGCTTACTTATAAATCTGATCATATTAGAGCTCGTCAAGAAGTACTTGGTGCTACGATTATTGGAGCAACAGTACCTAAACCAGAGGGTGCTCCAGAATCTTTTCGATTGCTCGTTCGAGAACTACGATCTTTGTCCCTGGAACTGAATCATTTCCTTGTATCTGAAAAGAACTTCCAGATGAATAGGAAGGAAGCTTGATCTCAATGAATCAGAATTTCTATTCTATGATCGACCAGTATAAACATCAACAACTTCGAATTGGACCAGTTTCCCCTCAACAAATCAGGGCTTGGGCAAAAAAAATTCTACCCAATGGAGAGATAGTTGGAGAGGTGACAAAACCCTATACTTTTCATTATAAAACTAATAAACCGGAGAAAGATGGATTGTTTTGTGAAAGAATTTCTGGACCCATAAAAAGTGGGATTTGTGCTTGTGGAAATTACCGAGGGATTGGAGCTGAAAAAGAAGACCCGAAATATTGTGAAGAATGCGGGGTGGAATTTGTTGATTCTCGGATACGAAGGTATCAAATGGGATACATCAAACTGACATGTCCAGTGACTCATGTGTGGTATTTGAAACGTCTTCCTAGTTATATTGCGAATCTTTTAGATAAGCCCCTTAGGGAATTAGAGGGCCTAGTATATTGCGATGTGTGATTTGATCGAAATTTTCATTTGACAGATTTGGACTGATAAACTGTCATCCCATTTAATCTGATTGGGATGCCCCCGGCTCTGACATGTATCTTGGGAGGAGGAACATGAAGCTCAGAATTATGGGTGCATTCAAGACTTAAAAATGGAAGAAAAGGGGAGTTGATCCATGGTCGATTCCGTAACAGATAATATAGGAATAGTTAGTTATACCTCGTGAAAAAAGACTTTTTGTGGAATTAGACATTTCTTTGAGAAAGAAATTCTGTTCAGGCAAGCGCAAGTGAATATGACATGGCATGGTTACGGGAGCTTATCTATCGCATATATGCTTCAAGGGATATCATGGCACATAACCATCGAGGTGAGTAGAGACCTAAAAAAGATCGAATGTAACAATACAATATATAGACAAAGAAATCCTTTACGAGTCCCAAAATATTCCTTTCAGGGGATTCATAATTTGAGGGGAAGTAGACTACTCAAGAACTTCACATTTCCTTTTTTTCATAAACATAAAGAAACATAAAAGAAAGTAAAAAAGGTTAGAGTGAAAATCAAAAAGAAAATAAGATAAGAATGAATCAATGAAAGGTTGGTCCTTACTGGGAACTTGAGTAAAGAGTAGCTTTTTGTAGGGTTTTGTTTAAAAAGAAGAAGAACCCCTTTCTTTATTTGGTGTAACTACTTGAGCCGGATGAGAGGAAACCTTCACGTCCGATTGTGAGGGGGGGAATCCAATACTATAGGAACCTATCTCAATTTTTCTTTTGCTAGGTCCATAACTAAAAAACCTACTTTCTTACGATTACGAGGTTCCTTCGAATATGA